AATTCAATTTCTTGATCTTCAATTTTTGGAAATTTATGAAATTCTTCCGTCAAGCCCTGATTAATGAATCTATAAAATCCCTCAAATTGAATCTGACTAAATGCAGGTATTGTGTACATTCCCTCATTTCCATTCCGGAGCATCTTAATCTTAAGTTTCCTGTTTATCGAAAAAATCCCATTATTGACTCACTATTCATCGAACTATACGGATCGATCTAGCAATGATGGAATGTATATTCTGTTTACTGAATCACATGAAATTTCAGCCAACTCCATATATGTAATGTATTTTATACGTATGAACGGAAACGAGACGGAGGAATGAAGAGCATTTTCAACGCAAGTTCGAATTTGCGACAAGTACAAATGGAAATGAATTGATAAAACATTCCTGGAAAAAAATTCTATCACTTCCACTTATGGAGTCTTGTATAGACTATAAAAATTGATCCAATTTCTACCTATTATTATGATATTACAATCAGATTGGGTACCAAAAAAATAAATGGATTCAGGATGAAATCTGCTCTTTATGAATGAGATAAAGACAGAATAATCAGGAGCAGTATAGAATTTCCTTTTTTTAGCACACTTTAATGTTCAAAAAAGAATTCGCGGATTTTTTTTGGTAGTAGAATTTATAGATAGAATACGATTGAATTGCGTAATAGTAATAGGAGTAGTAGTTATTAAGTACATGCCGATATACCTATCCGCATATCGCATCTTTTATCGTAATTTTACTTGTGGCAACAGAAGTCAGGTCGCACTATATCATAATTCCCATTTTCTATTCAAAATATTCAATGAAAAATTTAAGCACGATAATTCTCTATAGGGATATGTACATAAGAGAAAGACCCAATTCGGTATCTGTGTAACAATTTCTGTTCTGGGGTTTACATATACACATATATTTTGTTATAATTGAAATTGAAAAGGATTGATTATTGAAAATAATTGATACTGATTAGTCGTAAATCAATTTGATTTTGTTATACCATTAAAAAAACACAATTTGAGATACAAATTTAAGAACCGTTCACTAATTCTAAAGTAAAAATAGTTAATGGTTCCAATTTGCCCTGAATTTTTCGGTCTGTGACCGGAAATCTATTTTTTCTCTTTTCAATAGAAGGGGAAGGGAAGTTTTTAAGCAGTGTGTCTTTTGAGATACAATCAATCGAAGAGAATAATCTAAACTAGATCCAATAAAAAATAGGGATTAATTTTTGAAAAGGGATAAGTACAATGGGATTCAAGATCAAAAAAAATTAGTAATAGAATATGGATGGATAAAAATATTATCCATTTTTTTTGGATCGGATTTGGCGGCATGGCCAAGTGGTAAGGCGGGGGACTGCAAATCCTTTATCCCCAGTTCAAATCCGGGTGTCGCCTGATCAACAAAAGACTTGAAATTTATTATTCTGCTGATCTAACTCGACAAATTCTTGCCCCGCAAGAAGCAGAGGCAAACGACTAGGCCTGTCGATACTTGATTTTGAGAATCCATAATTCTATAAAAAAAAACTGTAAAAATTTTTTTTTCTCAAAATCTGGGTTCTGGGTACCGGTCCAAACCGGTACCAATAGGTATGAAGTAACCCTTACTTATTAATGATTGATTCGGACATTTATTTGATTTATGATATCAATTGAATCAAATAAATAGTGAGAGTAAATTCTGGGATTCAGAACTACGAAAGTAAGAGGTCGGAAATCTTAGTATCCAAAGGTTCCTAAAGGACACTCCATTTTTGCTACTAGGATTGAAGAAGAGATTATACGAAAGTCTATCAAGACTTCCTAATTATCTTACACTACCTATACTAAATACTAAAATAGTGTCTACTGACTCTGTCTGGAATTAGATTGAATAGAATAGGCTGATGGGAAATCAATTTAGAAGTTGTGGAAAGGACTGAAGATACTTTGTATCCAGACTCACGAGAGGTTTTGAGTACTCAAACATTCAATCAACATGGTTGGGCGGCTCTTATTTATAGAGTAAAAAAAAAGTTGAAAAAAAAAATTCTTTGCCCGTGTAGGGAATTACAAAAAAAGAATGTATGTAATAATGGTGGTGGTGTCTTACCATTCCATTCTTTCACAGAAAGAAAGACGTAAGCCTTAGATCAAATAAAATAGAGATATCTGATAGATGGTTATCTATCTTGATGGTATATTTTGACGTCTTTTGCTTATGAAAGAAAGGTAACAAACAATAGGTCTTACTATTTCTACATGTTCCATTAGGAGCATTCCTTTGCTATTTCCAAATAAAAGGTGTGTGTATCATATTTGTGCTTAATGCTTCCCGATTCTACCAGAAATTTTATAATATAGGAACTTGTTACGAGTAGATTCATTGGATTAGTTCATCAATAGCCTTAAGTCAGAATCTTATTTTCTTTTGACTCTGCACCATTGATTCCACTATGATTATTGATCAATAATCAATAATGAAATAATTCCTTCATAGAGATAGGAGACAT